CAGAGGTATGACTGGCATAACATCTACGATTGGATTCAAAAAAGCATAGGCTTCGGGCAATTTGCCGAAGAAAAAACTACTCGAATAAAGGGGCGAATTAATACAGATCAAACTAACGATATTAAGCATAACAGACATTTTGTTCTTGGAGATAATTGCATTTTGGTTGCATTTTTGATATAAGGAAAAAGAAAGAAAGTAAATAAGGTAGACAAAAAATCCTTCTTTTTCTTTGAATACATACAACCAAAAATCCTCCAATTCTCAAAGGAGAATAGAAGAAACGATACTTTCATACAATATCTTAATTGAATTCTATGTAATGATCAATAAATTCAGTTGAATTCTGTATCTATATGTATCAAAATTCGAATAGCGGTCTATTCTATTATTCTATAGATATAGAAGATCTATAGATATGGAATCTTTCTAGATATTTATTTGGGCTGGAGTTGACAAACAACCAATAACAATATTATTGTTTCTTAGTGTCAATTAGCAATTGAAATGGGGCGTGGCCAAGTGGTAAGGCAACGGGTTTTGGTCCCGCCATTCGGAGGTTCGAATCCTTCCGTCCCAGCACGGATCCATTTCTCCATTATTCCCATATAAACCCTATCATAATATAACATAATCTAAAAAGGAAGTGGGGGGGTGGATAGCAGTTAATCTATATTACTTTAAACATCTGTGTCTGTTCGAATTTCATTAACAAATGATCAAGTCCCATATTCTATAGTATAGTAGATATAAAACATCTATAACAAACAACAAATAGTGACAACAGTTCCGTCTATCTGATAGATAGGAGAAATCTTACCTATTTTTTGTTCGATTTTGATTTTCGTAATCTGATTAAAAGAATCAAAATGCAAATATTAACTTACATTATTTTTTTATACATCTCATGAAAAAAAAGGATTTTTTTCTTCTTATCTTATTTCTTTCTTCGTTTCTTTGATCTATTTCAAATCTTTATTTAAAATTAGTGATGAGTCACTTCAAAAAGAAAGACCGATCTTCCTATAAAGATCAAAGGCGGTGCTTATTTTCCAATTTTCTTCAAACCCAACCCAATCAAACTAAAATAAATTCAAAAATGATGTTTAATTTAATTTTAATATAGTTAATTTCATTTAGAAATATAGAAATATTTTTTTTAATAAAAAATATTTTTAATGATTCCCTATACGTGGAATCTTTGAAAAAGTAGGAAATCGTTTAATTTATCTTATTAAGTCACTTGAAGATGCAGATTCCAAAACTTATTCGTTTATATATTATTTCCATATATATATATATATTATAGATATAGATTTCTTTTTTCTTTCTATTATCTATTTTATATATATTCTATTAGTCTGTTAAATATGTTAAAAATTTTGTCTTGCTAGGATTTTTTCAGAAAAATATTGTTTCTATGTATTATATATTCATATATAGAAGAAAAAGTGTAGATTGCGATGTCTATGGACAGCTGAACCGATGACTATTCATGATTCCGTAATTGAATCAATTCCATACCGGTTCCAAATTAGAGGAATGTTATGGTAAAACTTCGTTTGAAACGATGTGGTAGAAAGCAACGTGCGACTTGAAGGACACAACCCGTTGTGGATTTTTACATCCACCATTTTCGATTTGTCTAGAAATGAGGTGCTCTTGGCTCGACATTGTTTGTTCTGTTACACTTGAACCCTTCGTTTTTTGTCGGGTTGTAAATAGTTCATGATGGAGCTCGAACCGAAAGTATTAATTCATTTCTCAGGGGCAAGGATCTAGGGTTAATGCCAATCAACTGGAACAACTTCGTAAATATATGGACAATCGAAAGGATCCAATTCGAGCAAGTTTCCAATTCAAAAGCAAAACTTGTTGAAATTGATCCAAATTTTGCGATTCAACGTGTATCATACTAGAATCAACCGTCCATAGGATTCTTTGATAGAAAGAAATCAAATAAATATAAATAAAGGGTATGTTGCTGCCACTTTGAAAAGATTAAGAAACACCGAAGTAATGTCTAAACCCAATGATTCAAAATAGGAATAAAGGGTTTAAAAACAAGGAAACACCCTTTTAGTTGTTAATTCTTTCGATAGTCTCAATAACTGGATTCGACTAAAGAATCCAAATAGAATTTGAATTTGAAATAGTTTAACCGGTATAAACGAAAGGGAGTAAAGACTACTCAATAAATGAAATTCACTAAAGATTTTTCTTTGAGCTATTTGAGAGTTATCCGACTTGAGTTATGAGTACGAGCGGTTTCTTTTTCATTTTTCAGGAAGAAAAAAGACTGGAATCGTAGTCTAATTGATTTTATAGGCCCGTTTGTTATTTAATTTATTCGAATTGGATACATAGACAAAACTTCGAATTAAGTCATTTTTTCTCGAGCCGTACGAGGCGAAAACTTCCTATACGGTTCCAGGGGGGGTATTGTTCATCTATATCTATCCCAATGAGCCGTCTATCGAATCGTTGCAATTGATGTTCG